ATAATGTATTTCATAAATCTAAGTGGAATAAGCAAAGTGGATTCCTTGTTGGTTAGTCGAGTTCCAATGAAAACCACACAATTGGAGGAAATGTCCGAATTTGCTATTTAGAAAATCAATAAACTAAGGTTTTGTCGTTCTAGATATCGGATTCAACGGAAACAATTACAGCAGTAGGGGGGGAAATCAAAAAACAAGTCGAGCAAAATTATACAAAGTTATATACAAGTTGCTACCCCCCCTTAGTCTTTCTTTAATTGAATTTCGTTTGATTAGACGGAAGTTACTTAAAAACTTCCGCTTTCTTTAAAAGATTCTGAACAGTTCCTGTGGGTTGAGCACCTTTTTCAAGGAAATATAGAATAAGAGGAACGTTAAAATAAGTTTGATTCTTCATTGGATCATAAAACCCCACTTTTCTAAGATCTTTTCCTTCTCTTCGGGATCGAACATCAATTGCAACGATTCGATAGACGGCTCATTGGGATAGATGTAGATGACCAACACCCCCCCTAGAACCGTATAGGAAGTTTTCTCCTCGTACGGCTCGAGAAAAATGATTTGCTTCGAAGTTTTGTCTATGTATGCAATTCTAATAAATTAAATGACAAATGGGCCTAGAAAATCAATTAGACTCTGATTTCAATCTTTTTTCCTTCCTGAAAATGAAAAAGAAACCATTCGTACTCATAACTCAAGTTGGATAACTCTCAAATAGCTCAAAGGAAAAATCTTTAGTCACTTTCATTTATTGAGTGGTCTTTAACCCCTTTTGTTTTGTTTGTCTTTTGTCTCGTTTCAAATTCTATTTGGATTCTTTAGTCTGATCCAATTAGTGAGACTATCGAGACAATTAAAAAGGTCTTTCCTTGTTCTTAGATCCTTTATCCTTATTTTAAATCATTGGGTTTAGACATTACTTCGGTGCTTCTTAATCCTTTCAAAGTGGCAGCAACATACCCCTTTTTTGATTTCTTTCTATCAAAGAATCCTACGGACAGTTGATTCACGTGTGATACACTTTGAATCGAAAAAGTTTACTAAATTCTAACAAGTCTTGCTTTTGAATTGGAAACTTGCTCGAATTGGATCCTTTCGATTTCTATATATGGAAGATACGTTTACGAAGTTGTTCCGATTAATTGGCATTAACCCTAGATCCTTGCCCCCGAGAAATGAATTAATCCTTTCTACTCGAGCTTCATCGTGGACTATTTACAACCCAACAAAAAATCGAGTGTAACAGAACAAACAATGTCGAGCCAAGAGCACTCTCATCCTTAGATAAATCGAAAATGGTGGATGGAAAAATCCACAACGGATCGTGTCCTTCAAGTCGCACGTTGCTTTCTACCACATCGTTTCAAACGAAGTTTTAACATAATATTCCTCTAATTTGGAACCGGTATGGAATTGATTCAATTATGGAATCATGAATAGTCATTGGTTTAGTTGTACATAGACATCGTAATCTAGGCTTTTTCTTCTATATATGATAATATGATATGAAACGATTTTTCTGAAAAAGTCTTAGCAAGACAGCATCTTTCACATACATAAATAATATATAGATAATAGCAAGAAATCGAAATATATAAACGAATAACTTTTTTAATCTGCATCTTCAAGTGACTCAACAGGATAGATTAAAAGATTTCCTACTTTTTGAGTACCAAATAAAGATTCCACTTACAAGCAATCATTAAAAATATTTAATAAAAATAGTTCTAATTGAAATGGAAAAAGTTTCCTATTTAGACATCATTATTTAATTTGAAGAAAATTGGACAATAAGCATGACGTTTGATCTTCATAGGAAGATAAGTCTTTCTTTTTGAATTGACTCATCACTTTTAAATAGATAAAAGAAAAGAAAAACGAAATCCAATTTTTTTTCATGAGATGGATAAAAAAATGATCTAAGTTAAGATTTGAATCTTTATTCTTTTCGTCTGATTACGAAAATCAAAAAAATAAGGAGGGTTTTTCGTATCTATCAGATAGACTGAAGAGTTGTCACTGTTATAGATATTCTATAATATAGAATTTAACTAATTTAAGGTATCAAAAATCTTTTTCACAAAAACCGAAAAATTATTGTCATTGAAATAGAACGATACATACCATATAAGCGAAATATTTCCTCATTTTATATATTTTAGATGATATATATTTATAGATTTTGTTTAACATGGGATTAAATAATATTTCACAATAATCGACTCTTATCATAAAGTGAATAAAAGGGTGATAGGGGAAATCATCCCTGCCTCAATTGTTCTGTAGATTTCCAATTTTTAGTTAGAACCAAACACGAAATACCTAAATAAAATGAGATTCAAAGAAAATATATCGGCTCCATAACATATTTCTATATGATATGTAACTTGATCATTTGTTAATGAGATTCGAACAGACACAGATATTAAAATGAATACGGATTTACTCCTATCCACTGACCTACTTCTTTCTATAGTCATAATGGAGCATAAAAAAATGGATATGTACTGGGACGGAAGGATTCGAACCTCCGAATGGCGGGACCAAAACCCGTTGCCTTACCACTTGGCCACGCCCCATTTCAATTTCTAATCTACACTAAGAAACAATAATATTGGTATTGGTTGTTTGTCAACTCCAGTCCAAATATCTATATATCTATAGAATAGATTGGTACTAGAATTTTGATACATATAGATATAGAATTCAACTTAATTTATTGATCATTACATAGAATTCAATTAAGATATTGTATGAAAGTATGATTTCTTCTATTCTCCTTTGAGAATTGGAGGATTTTTGATTGGGTGGGTTCAAAGAAAAAGAAGGATTTTTTGTCTACCTTACTTACTTTCTTCCTTGTTCCTTATATCAAAAACTCAATCAAAATGCAATTATCTCCAAGAACAAAATGTCTGTTATGCTTAATATCGTTAGTTTGATCTGTATTAATTCTGCCCTTTATTCGAGTAGTTTTTTCTTCGGCAAATTGCCTGAAGCGTATGCTTTTTTGAATCCAATCGTAGATGTTATGCCAGTCATACCTGTGCTTTTTTTTCTCTTAGCTTTTGTTTGGCAAGCTGCTGTAAGTTTTCGATGAGATCCTTAATAATAATATCTTAGAAAATGCATGATTTCTTCGAGAAAAATTCTAACAATTGAGAAAATCAGATAAGTTTTAGAGTATGAATCCTAGATTAGCACACTGAAATTCTTGGATAGTCGCCATAAATCCGGCTTACCCCCATTTCCTCATTTTTGACCCCCTTTCCAGTGAAAGACCCTAACCCCATTAGGGTCTCCCACAATATCGAATTTGGATATGAAAGAAGTTTTTGATAATGAAAAACAAATGAATTTGTGACAATTCATGAAAAAAAACCTGATTTCGTGGTGTCAAAATAGGATATGTGGTAGAAAAATGGAAGATCTATTCTCTTTTTTTTTCCAAAAAATCATCTTGGAGATTGTGTAATGCTTACTCTGAAACTCTTCGTTTATACCGTAGTGATATTTTTTGTTTCTCTCTTTATCTTTGGATTCCTATCTAATGATCCGGGGCGTAATCCTGGACGTGAAGAATAAAATCCAAAGGGTTTTCCTTGGGAAATTTTCCAATTTTCTTAGGATTTTATCTATTCCACACGCTTAACTAAGATTTTCAAAATTGAAAAATAAAATAAAGCAAGTCATTAACGGAAACGGAAAGAGAGGGATTCGAACCCTCGGTACAAATAACTCGTACAACGGATTAGCAATCCGACGCTTTAGTCCACTCAGCCATCTCTCCCAATTGCAAAAGATAATTACTACATTACACATAATGTAAGGAGTCTTTCTCTCTCTTTTTTCTCTATTCTAAACTAAAAGAGGGGCTCGAGCCCGCCACTAATCGAACTAAAGAAAAATAAGGAAGACCTCCTTGTGTTGATTTTGTTCGAAAGGCCCTTGTTATTCTGATGGCCTGGCCTGGTCAGTACCTAGCCGGGCCTTTTTTTTTGTTCTAACGAATTATAGATAAATAATGATTTATCTGATATCTGATTTGAAAACACAAACATTTTTTTTTATTATATTATTATATTCAATTGAATATTTTATATTCAAGCAACAACAAAAAGAATAAAAACTGTTTCCATTTTTTTCTTGTTATATTTTATTTCATTTTCCGAACTAAAAAAGAAACTATAGATTCTGGACAATGCATTTTTCTGTTATGATTGTAGTGTTTTTTTCGATCCGTATCTATCTTCTTTCAGCAAAAAAGAAAACTTTAGTTATTTAATTTCAATTATTAGTTATTTAATTTCAATTAAATGAAGCCTCTTTTCCGAATCTCATTAAATTTTTATCTACCCACGAAAAAGTTCAACACTCCAAGTTTGATGATTCTTTGATGATCCTATCTTGATCATGCTCAATTATCTTGTTCGACAAAAGCTCCATTTGTATACAATAATCATATTGTAGCGGGTATAGTTTAGTGGTAAAAGTGTGATTCGTTCTATTAGCCCTTTAATAGTTAAAGGGTCTTTCGGTTTTATTCATATTCCGATCAAAAACTTTATTTCTTAAAAGGATTTAATCCTTTACCTCTCAATGATAAAGTCGAGAAAAAAATACACATTCTCGTGATTTGTATCCATGAGTCACTTATAAATTGAAAAGTTGGATTATGAAATTGCGAAACATAATTTTTGAATTGGATCAAGACTTCCAATTGAATAAGTATGAGTAAAGGATCCATGGCTGAAGATAAAAAGTCAATTTCCAATCGTAACTAAATCTTCCATTTTTTTTTGGTGTCTAAAGAAAGAAATTGAAGCAAAATAGCTATTCAACGATGTCTTTGGTTTACTAGAGACATCGCCATATTGTTTTAGCTCGGTGGAAACAAAATCCTTTTCCTTAGGATCCTCTCAAATAGAAATAGAGAACGAAGTAACTAGAAAGATTGTTAGAATCACCTTCTTCTAGAAGGATCATCTAGAAAGCAATTC